GTGGATGATATAGGGGTTTGAGTGGGTTGTGTTTGGTGGTGTGTTTTGTGTTTTTGTTTAGTTTTTGATTTTAGTAAAAGTTCCTAGGATTGAAAGTGAAAGCAATAGAAGCGAGCGAAAATTTTTGGTCGTGTCGCTCGGTAGTAAAAGATCATACAAAATGTGTGTCAAATTTTGTTAAAATTTTTAACGAAAATTGATGACGAACGATGGTGAGTTTAGGAAGAAAATAGGGGAATTGAAATGCAAAGCAAATGAATAACGAACGATCAAAAAAAATGTAGGCATTTATAGCCAATTGACGAATGGACTTCGTTTGTGATGACAAAAAAAAATTTTTTTCAGTGAGCAAACGAGAGGTTCAGGTGACAATTCCTAGAAAGGGAAAACGTAAAAATCATGTCCGGCAAGCATGTCATTAATTAGTTACCTAAGAGGGTAATAGCGCGGCTTCGTGAATGCTATAAAAAGTGCATCAGTGTCAAATATGAGACGTACTTATCCACAAACCATGACACTCAACGGGCACATTGAGGGCAGCCAGCTGTTAGGAGTTAATATGATGGACCAGTTTAATGGGTTTACAGGGGGGACCAAACCGCTCGACGACCATGTGATGGACATGTCAAGAGGAAGGGATTACCTGCTGTGCACTGGAAGGGTTTATTGAAGAGACCCCAAAAAGAAAACAAGAGGAAAAAGGCCAAATGCCGCGATTAAGGGCGAGTAGAGGAGAGATGCAGGCCAACCAAATGTACCTGTGGGTAGCAAGTAGGAAGGAATGAACCAAGTTATGGCCCTGAAAAAGGAACCAGAGGCGCAAAAGAGCAAGTTGGGACAGGGTGTAGGGGGAAAGTATGCCCTTGAAGCTAGGAACTGTGTGCATTACTAACACCGGGTTGATGATTTCTCGTGAGGTGTACGACTAAGAAATCCATCGGGTACTTCTTGTAGGTTCCTGAACGCAAGGTTAATGTGTGTAATATGGGATCAGTTCAATCATAGTTAGCGCCCGCCGAGGGTACATGATACAGAGAGTAGTACGATAAAGCATATACGACCTAGGGCAACGCCTGCCGTGTGTTACTAGGAGAAGTTAGCTGGGAGCTATGAGCCCGAATAGAAATGGTGGCTAGAAAGAGTTCGTCTGAAAGGCTTGTCGGAGGAACTAATCAGTGAGTTTCGTCAGGACTGGCATGACACTGTATGTGGAATATCCAACATTAACTTAATGCCTGATGGGGACTAGAATAGTATGCACATTTATACATACCCTAAAAAAAAAGCTATGGGGGGGAAGGGGGGGCCCGTTCCTGTAGTTAAAGTCCCATAACGGTGGCTTTTCATGCCATTGATCTTGGAGAAAAGCCAAGTAGGAATGATGATAAATTTTGTACTTTTTTTCGGTTTACTCTTTGTCTTAGGAGGGTTGGCAGTTGCGTCCAACCCTTCTCCTTATTATGGGGTAGTGGGGTTGGTGTTGGCTTCTATTGCAGGGTGTGGGTGATTGGTGAGTTTGGGGGTCTCGTTTGTTTCTTTGGTGTTGGTCATGGTGTATTTAGGGGGGATGTTAGTAGTTTTTGTGTATTCGGTTTCATTGGCGGCGGACCCTTATCCGGAGACTTGGGGGGATTGACGGGTTGTAGGTTATGGTATTGGGTTGGGTTTAGTTGTAGGGGTGGGGGCGATTGTAGGTGGGCTGTCGGGGTATGCGCTTGAAGGGGGGACGGTTAACAATGGGGGTGTGTCTTTAATGCGGTCGGATTTTGGGGGGGTTGCTATGTTCTATTCACAGGGGGCGGGGTTGTTTTTAATTGCAGGGTGAGGTTTGTTGTTAACGTTGTTTGTAGTGTTAGAACTTGTGCGGGGGTTATCTCGGGGGGCGATTCGGGCAGTTTAGGGGGGGGGGNCAGAAAGTAGTTTAGTTGAAAATTCCAGCTTTGGGAGTTGGAGATGAAGGTTCGATTCCTTTCTTTCTGATGGGTTTAAACTCTAAGAAGAGGTATAGTCTTCAATCTTTGGCTTACAAGACCAATGTTTTTATAAACTATTAGAGTTTATTAAAGTTTTAGTAATTTGTTTTCTAGTATGCTTACTACAGGGAAAAGAACGAGGATGATGGTGAAGTAGGAAAGAGAGGCTAATTGTCCGATGATAATAAACGGGTGTTCGACTGGTTGGCTTCCTACTCATGTTAGGATTAAAAGGTTAGCGACGAGTGCTCAGAATAGGATTTGGGAGAAGGGACGGAAGGTTATTGAGCGTTGTTTGGATTTGTGAAGTAGGGGAAGTAGGAATAGTACTAGGACTGAGGCAGCTAGGGCTAGGACTCCGCCTAGTTTGTTTGGGATTGATCGTAGGATGGCGTATGCAAATAGGAAGTATCATTCGGGTTTGATATGGGGAGGGGTGGCTAGGGGGTTGGCGGGTGTGAAGTTTTCTGGGTCACCTAGCAGGTTTGGGGAGAATAGTGCTAAGGAGGTGAGTAGGATTAGTATTAGTGCGAAGCCTAGAATGTCTTTAATTGAGTAGTAGGGGTGGAATGGGATTTTGTCGCAGTCTGAGGGGATTCCTAGTGGGTTATTTGATCCTGTCTCGTGGAGGAATGTGAGGTGGACTAGAGTTAGGCCTGCGATGATGAATGGGAGAAGGAAGTGGAGAGCGAAGAATCGGGTGAGTGTGGGGTTGTCTACTGAGAAGCCTCCTCAGGCCCATTCTACTAGTGTTTGGCCAATGTATGGAATTGCTGAGAATAGGTTAGTAATTACTGTAGCCCCTCAAAATGATATTTGTCCTCATGGGAGGACATAGCCGACAAAGGCAGTTGCTATGAGGGTTAAGAGCAGGATTACTCCTACGTTTCAGGTTGTTTTGTTGAGGTAAGAGCCGTAGTAAAGTCCTCGGCCGATGTGGAGGTAAATGCAGATGAAGAAGAATGAGGCCCCGTTTGCGTGTAGGTTACGGATTAATCATCCGAATTGGACGTTTCGGCATGTGTGGGCTACGGAGGTGAAGGCTAGGGTGGTGTCTGCTGTATAGTGTATTGCTAGTAGGAGGCCTGTGACAATTTGGGTTGCCAAGCAGAGACCTAGTAGTGATCCGAAGTTTCATCAGATTGAGATGTTTGAAGGGGTTGGAAGGTCAATTAAGGAGTCGTTGACGATTTTTAGTAGTGGGTGGTTTTTACGTAGGTTGAGGGCCATTAGGGTTATGTCTGTATGTTGATATGAGGATGATGAGAATGGATAGGGCGAATGATCCTATGTAGGCTTTGATTAGGCCTGTGTGGAGGGTGGTTATGAATTTGGATGCTGATTGTTGTAGGGTAGCCAGTCCTTCTGGACCTAATATTTTGTATCATGATAGGTCAATTAGGTGGGAGGCGATGTTTTGTCCTATGTTTAGGAGGTTTGTGGTAGTAAAGCGGTGTGTTAGAGGGTTGAAGTAGCCTAGGGTGGTGGAGAAGTTTGAGAAGCGGTTTTGTTTAGGGAGAATTAGGGCTTGGGTTATTTTTGATAGTTCTAGTGCCAGGACCGCTCCTAATGCTGTGACGATGATGGCGGTTAGTTTGATGGATAGAGGTATAGTTATTGGGGGGGTTTTTGTGGGGAGAATGAAGGATGTGATGAGGAATCCAGCTGTGATGCTTCCTAGCGCTAGTCGGGTGATGGGGGATAGAACTGCTGGGTTGTTTTCGTTTATTGGGACTAGAGGGGGGATGCGGACGAAGCCTGTTTGTACTAGTAGGGTTATTCGTAGGGTATATACTGCAGTGAATGATGTGGCTAGGAGGGTTAGGGTTAAGGCTCAGGTGTTTAGATAGGATGTGTTTAAGCTTTCGATGATGGCGTCTTTTGAGTAGAAGCCTGCCAGGAATGGAGTTCCTATTAGTGCGAGGTTACCAATAGTAAGGCATGAGGTGGTTGTGGGTAATATTTTTTGGAGACCTCCTATTTTTCGGATGTCCTGTTCACCATTGAGGCTGTGGATGATGGACCCAGAACATAAGAATAGTATGGCTTTGAAGAATGCGTGGGTTGAAATGTGTAGGAAGGCTAGTTGGGGCAGATTTAGTCCGATTGTAACTATTATTAGGCCTAGTTGGCTGGATGTAGAGAAGGCGATGATTTTTTTGATGTCATTTTGGGTTAGGGCACATGTGGCTGCGAATAGTGTGGAAAGGGCCCCCAGGCATAAGCATAGGCTTAGGGCGGTTGGGTTATTGGCGTATATAGGGTGGGTTCGGATGAGTAGGAAGATTCCGGCTACTACTATTGTGCTGGAGTGCAGTAGGGCGGATACGGGGGTAGGGCCTTCTATGGCGGCGGGAAGTCAGGGATGAAGTCCAAATTGGGCGGATTTGGCTGTTGCAGCTAGGATTAGGCCCAGAATTGGGAGGGTTGGTGTTTGGGAAGGGGAGGAGATTTGTTGGATTTCTCAGGTATTTAGTGTAGAGGCTAGTCATGCTATGCAGAGAATGAGGCCAACGTCTCCGACTCGGTTGTATAATACGGCTTGAAGGGCCGCTGTGTTTGCGTCCGCCCGGCCGTGTCATCAGCTGATCAGGAGGAAAGACATAATTCCTACTCCTTCTCAGCCGATGAATAGGACAAATAGGTTGTTGGCGATAATTAGAATGAGTATGGCGATTAGGAAAAATAATAGGTAGGAGAAGAATTTTGTGATGTGGGGGTCTGATGCTATGTACCATGAGGCGAATTGTAGGATTGATCAGGATACGAATAGGGCGATTGGGAAGAATGTAAGGGAGTAAAAGTCTATTTTAAGGCTGATAGGGATTTTGAAGTTTATGATGAATTTTCATTCTCAGAATGAAGTGAGACTTTCTATGCCCGAGTGTAAGTAGATTGTTATGGGGATTAGGCTGATTAGGAAGGAGGTTTTGACAGTGCTGGTGATGGTTGATGGGGTGTTTTTTAGGTTGTCTGAGAGCAGGGGTAGGATAATTGGAGTGCACAGGGTGGCGAGGGTTAGCAGTATGGATGTGTTTAGGACTAGGTACAGGTCCATTACTTTCACTTGGAATTGCACCAAGATGAATGGTTCCTAAGACCATTGGATTGCTATTATCCTTTGAAAGTAAGGGGACTGAGATTTTAGACTCAGATACAGGAATTAGCAGTTCTTGTTGGTTTAACCTCCCCTCGGCAAGTGAGAAGGATCTAACTCCTGTTTTTAGGATCACAACCTAATGTTTTGTTTAAACTACACTTGCATATAGGTGCTCCGGAGATGAGCTCTGGTTTTAGAATGAGGAGGATCATTGGGATTATGTGGAGGGCTATAAGGAGATGTTCTCGTGTGGATGAGTTTTGAATGGATGTGATATGTGATGGGAGTGGGCCTCGTTGGGTTGTTACGAGTATGTACAGGGTGTATGAGGCGGTTAAGATGATGGCGGTTCCTGTGAGGATAAGAGTTAGGGAGGATCAGTTGAATAGGGCGATGATGATAGTTAGTTCTGCTATTAGGTTAATGGTTGGGGGGAGTGCTATATTTGTTAGGTTAGCCAGGAGTCATCAGATGGCTATGAGGGGTAGGAGGGGTTGGAGGCCTCGTGTGAGTAGGAGGATTCGGCTATGTGTGCGTTCGTAGTTTGTGTTGGCTAGGCAGAATAGTATGGATGAGGTGAGACCATGGGCAATTATTAGGATTATTGCCCCAGAGAATGCTCATTGGGTTTGGATTATGGTGGCTGCAATGACTAGGCCTATGTGACTAACAGAGGAGTAGGCGATTAGAGATTTTAGGTCAATTTGTCGTAGACAGATGGCGCTAGTTATTAGGGCTCCTCATAGGGCTAGGACGATAAAGGGGTAGTGAAGGTTGTTGAGTAGTGGGTTGACCAGGATGGTGACTCGTATGATGCCATACCCCCCTAGTTTTAGGAGTAGGGCAGCTAGTAATATGGATCCGGCAATTGGGGCTTCTACGTGGGCTTTTGGTAGTCATAGGTGTAGGCCATATAGGGGTGCTTTTACTATGAAGGCTAGAAGAAGAGCTAGGCCGCATGCAAGGCTGGTTCAGGAGTTGGTTAGTGTTGGGTGGGAGAGTTTTAGTATTGGCAGGTAGAGTGTGCCAATTTGGTTTTGAAGGTGGAGGATGGCGATTAGTAGTGGGAGTGAGCTGGCGAGTGTGTAAAATAGGAGGTAAATGCCAGCATTTAGGCGTTCTGGTTGGTTTCCTCAGCGTGTGATGAGAATTAGGGTTGGGATTAGTGTGGCTTCGAATGCGATGTAAAATAGTATAAGGTTTGAGGCTGAAAAGGCTAAAAGGATAAATGGTTGGGCTATGATGATTGTTGTGAGGAAGACTCGTTTGCGGATAGTGGGTTCGGGTTCTAGATGGTTTTGACTTGCTATGATTATGAGGGGGAGTAGTCAGCAGGATAGGACTAGTAGGGGGGAAGAAATTTGGTCGATTGAGGTTCAATGGGTTAGGCCTTTACCTGGATAGTATGTTGGGACTAGTCATTGTAGGCTGATGGAGGCGATTAGGAGGCTATGAGTGGTGGTATTGGTTCAAAGGTGTTTAGCGGGGGACAGGAAGGTTAGGGGTAGGAGTATAATAGTTGGAAGGATAATTTTTAGCATTGTAAGAGGTTAAAGTTGTGGAGGTGGTCTGATCCGTGGGTTCGGGTTGAGGCTACTAGTAGGGCTAGGCCTGTTCCTGCTTCACAGGCGGAGAATGCTAGTATGAGAATAGGGATAATAGTGGGGGATGATGTTTGAGTTTGGATAGGTCATATTGCTAGGGCAACGTATATGGATAGTATCATACCTTCTAGGCATAGGAGGGCTGAAATTAGGTGGGTTCGGTGAAAGGCCAAGCCCAGGCTGCTTAGGACGAAGGCTGAGTAGAAGCTTAGGTGTAAGGAGGACATAAAGAAAGTTATAGGGTGGTGACTATAATCTGTTGAGTCGAAATCAACTGTCTTGGTTAGACTAACTTTCTTATTCTGCTCATTCTAGTCCTCCTTGAATTCATTCGTAGATTAGTCCTAGGGTAAGGAGGAGGATGAGGGCTGAGGTTCATATGAGTGTGGTGGTAGGGGATTGTAGTTGAGTTGCTCAGGGGAGGGGTAGTAGGAGGGCAATTTCTAAGTCGAATAAAAGGAAGAGGATGGCGACTAGGAAAAATCGGATTGAGAATGGGAGTCGAGCGGATCCCAGTGGGTCGAAGCCACATTCGTATGGGGACAGTTTTTCTGAATCTGGGTTTGTTTGGGCTAATCAGAAGTTTAGTGCGGTTAGGATGATGCTTAGGGTCAGTGATAGGGTAATTATAAATGTGATTATGTTTATTACTCTTCTCTGGGTTTAAACCAGATTTTATGGATTGGAAGTCCATTGTAATAAGTATACTAGAAGAGTAGGATCCTCATCAGTAGATGCTTATATAGAGAAGGAGTCATACAACATCAACAAAGTGTCAGTATCAAGCTGCAGCCTCGAAACCGAAATGGTGGGTTGGAGTGAAGTGGTATTTAATCAGGCGGAAGAGGCATACTAGGAGGAATGTAGAGCCGATGATGACGTGGAGGCCATGGAATCCGGTAGCGACGAAGAATGTTGAACCGTAGACTCCATCTGCGATGGAGAAGGGAGCTTCGTAGTATTCTATGGCTTGTAGGCCGGTGAAGTAGAAGCCTAGGAGAACAGTGAGAGTGAGGGCTTGGATTGCTTGTTTTCGGTTGGCTTCTGTAATACTGTGGTGGGCTCATGTAACGGTGACACCTGAGGCTAGGAGGATGGCAGTATTTAATAGGGGGACTTCTAGGGGATTGAGGGGTTGGATTCCAACAGGAGGTCATTGTCCTCCTAGTTCTGGGGTTGGGGCGAGGCTGGAGTGGAAGAATGCCCAGAAGAATCCTAGGAAGAAGAATGCCTCGGAGGTGATGAATAGGATTATGCCATATCGAAGGCCTTTTTGGACTGTGGGTGTGTGGTGTCCTTGGAATGTACTTTCTCGGATGATGTCTCGTCACCATTGGATCATAACTAGGGCGGTGGATGTTAGTCCTATGATTAGGAGTTGAGGCGAGTTGTAGTGGAATCACATGGTTAGGCCCGATGCGGTAAGAAGGGCAGAGATTGCTCCGAAGATAGGTCATGGGCTTGGGTCTACTATGTGGTATGAGTGTGCTTGGTGAGTCATTGGGTTAGATGTTTTCTTGTAGATAAAGGGTTAGTAGCAGGACGAAGACGTAGGCTTGGATTATGGCTACTGCTACTTCTAGGATGGTCAGTAGGAAGAGGACCAAGAGTGTTAGGAGGGATACCACTGGTATAGTAGTAAATAGGGCTGTTGTGGCTGTTGAGATTAGTTGGATGAGGAGGTGACCTGCCGTTAAGTTGGCCGTTAAGCGTACTCCTAGGGCTAGTGGGCGGATTAGTAGGCTGGTTGTCTCAATTATAATGAGGGCTGGGATTAGTGGGGTGGGTGTTCCTTCTGGTAGGAGATGGCCTAGTGAGGCTGAGGGTTGATTACGTAGGCCTGTTAGGAGTGTGGCGAGTCAAAGTGGGAAGGCTAGGGCTAGGTTTATAGAGAGTTGGGTGGTAGGGGTAAATGTGTAGGGTAGTAAGCCTAGGAGGTTAATTAGTAGAAGGAAGATTAGGAGTGAGGTAAGAATTAGTGCTCATTTGTGGCCTTTTTTATTTAGGGGTGTTATTAGTTGTTTTGTAATTAGGTTGATGCCCCATAGTTGGAGTGTTGATAGTCGGTTGGTGACCCATCGGTTGCCTAGAGAGGGTAGTAAGAGGGCTGGAAATAGTGTTGAAATTAGGATTAGGGGGATACCCAAGAGAGATGGGCTGGAGAATTGGTCGAAGAAGCTTAGGTTCATGGTCAGGTTCAGGGGGTGGTACTTTGGGTTGAGGGTGTTTTATTGGATGGGGGGTTTATGGTTGTGAATGATAGGATTTTGGGTTGAATGATCATGGAGAAGGTTAGTCATGAGATTAGTATAATGAAGAATCATGGACCTGGGTTCAGCTGAGGCATGTCATTAAGGAGGGGTGTGTTTCCTCTTTCTCTAGCTTAAAAGGCTAGTGCTGGTTCATAGCTTCTTAATGATTAGGATGAGATTAGTGAAGATCAGTTTTCGAAGTTGGCTAGTGGGGCGGATTCTACTACAATTGGTATGAAGCTGTGGTTGGCTCCGCAGATTTCTGAGCACTGGCCGTAGAATACTCCGGGTCGGGTGGCGATGAAGGAAGTTTGGTTGAGGCGTCCTGGGATTGCGTCTGTTTTGACTCCTAGGCTTGGGACAGCTCAGGAATGTAGGACATCGTCAGCTGTGACGATGACTCGAACTGGCGATTCTATAGGAACAACCACGCGGTGGTCGACTTCTAGGAGGCGGAAGTGGCCTAGGGGTAGGTCTGCTGTGGGTGTTATGTAGGAGTCGAATGTGAGGTCTTTGAAATCAGTGTATTCATAGGATCAGTATCATTGATGCCCGATAGCTTTTAGGGTTAGGTCGGGTTCGTTGATCTCGTCTATCATGTAGAGAATTTGGAGGGATGGAAGTGCGAGTATAATTAGGACGATAGCGGGAAGAATTGTTCAGACAAGTTCGATTTCTTGTGCGTCAACGGTGCTGGATGATAGTTTTTCTGTGAGTATAAGGGTGAGGAGGTAGAGGACTAGGCTGCAGATGGCTAGGGCGACTATGAGTGCATGGTCGTGGAATTGGATGAGTTCTTCTATGATGGGTGAGGATGCGTCTTGAAAACCGAATTGTGAGTGGTTGGCCATGGTTTGAAGGTTGCTAAGACGTACTGGGTTTTCACCTGTAATTTAGTCTTGACAAGACTATGTAATTGTTTTACTAACGTCTCTAGATAAGAAAGAAGCATAAGTGGTTTGTATGCGGTTGGCTTGAAACCAACATATGAGGGTTCGATTCCTTCCTTTCTTGGACTTGTACAAAGGCTGGTTCTTCGAAAGTGTGGTATGGTGGAGGGCAGCCGTAGATTCATTCGATGTTTGTGCTGACTAGTTCTGGTTGGAAGGCTTTACGTTTAGATGCAAGGGCTTCTCAAATGATGAAGATCAGCATGATTACGGCTGTTAAGGAGATGAGGGATCCTACAGAGGATATAGTGTTTCATATTGTATAGGCGTCTGGGTAGTCGGAGTATCGTCGTGGCATGCCGGCTAGGCCTAGGAAGTGTTGGGGGAAGAAGGTTAGATTAACTCCTACGAATATTACCCCGAATTGGATTTTGGCTCATGTTGAGTGCAGGGTGTAGCCAGTGAATAGGGGGAATCAGTGAGTGAAGCCAGCTATGATGGCGAATACTGCTCCTATAGATAGGACGTAGTGGAAGTGGGCTACTACATAGTAGGTATCATGTAGGGCGATGTCTAGGGAAGAGTTTGCAAGAACAATTCCTGTGAGACCTCCAATTGTGAACAGGAAGATGAATCCTAGGGCTCAAAGTATTGGGGGGTCTCATTTAATGGTTCCGCCGTGCAGGGTTGCTAGTCAGCTAAAGACTTTGATGCCAGTTGGGATGGCGATGATTATGGTGGCGGATGTGAAGTAGGCTCGGGTGTCTACGTCTATTCCTACGGTGAATATGTGGTGGGCTCAGACAATAAATCCTAGGAATCCGATAGATAGCATGGCTCATACTATTCCTATATAGCCGAATGGTTCTTTTTTTCCTGCGTAGTAGGTTACTACGTGGGAGATGATGCCGAATCCTGGTAGGATAAGGATGTAAACTTCTGGGTGGCCGAAGAATCAGAATAGGTGTTGGTATAGAATAGGGTCTCCTCCTCCGGCTGGGTCGAAGAAGGTGGTGTTGAGGTTGCGATCTGTCAGTAGCATGGTAATGCCAGCGGCTAGGACTGGTAGGGATAGAAGGAGGAGTACTGCAGTGATAAGTACTGATCATACGAATAGTGGGGTTTGGTATTGTGAGAGGGCGGGTGGTTTTATGTTGATTGCTGTTGTAATGAAGTTGATTGCTCCTAGAATAGATGAGATTCCTGCTAGGTGGAGTGAGAAGATGGCGAGGTCAACTGAAGCTCCGGCATGGGCTAAGTTGCCGGCTAAGGGTGGGTAGACAGTTCATCCTGTTCCAGCTCCTGCTTCTACCGTTGAGGATGCTAGAAGAAGGAGGAATGATGGGGGAAGGAGTCAGAAGCTTATGTTGTTTATTCGAGGGAATGCTATATCGGGTGCTCCGATTATGAGGGGGACTAATCAGTTACCGAAACCTCCGATTATGATTGGTATAACCATGAAGAAAATCATAACGAAAGCGTGTGCGGTGACAATTACGTTGTAAATTTGGTCATCTCCTAGAAGAGCACCGGGTTGTCCTAGCTCTGCTCGGATGAGGAGGCTTAGGGCGGTACCTACTATTCCGGCTCATGCGCCGAAGATGAGGTATAGGGTACCAATGTCTTTGTGGTTGGTTGAGAATAATCATCGGTTGACGAAAGTCACGGGTAAGATGGCTGAGTGAAAAAGCGTTAGGCTGTAGACCTTTTTACAGAGGTTCAATTCCTCTTCTTATCGGCTCTGTAGTGAAGTTCATGTTGAGTTGCAAGCTCATCGATGCGCATTAATTGTGTGCCGGAGTCTATAGGCAGAAGCCTGTTGGTTGGGGCATATAGCTGTTAACTATATCGTTATGGGATCGAAGCCCATCTGTCTAGGGTTGGGGTATAAGGTTCTAGCTTAATAAAAGCATCTGAGTTGCATTCAGGGGATGCAGGGTAATGTCCTGCGGATCTTAGCAGAAACTAAGAGGGTCTAACTCTTGTTTAAGGCTTTGAAGGCCTTCGGTTTGGGTAATCCTAAGTTTCTTAGACAATTGCAAGTAGTATGGGAGAAAGGGGCAGGAGGATGAGGGATAGAGTGGCTAGAATGGCAATCATGACGCTGGTTGGTTTGTTGATGTGCCATTGTTTTATGTGGTTTGTGGTGTGGGGAGGCAGTGTGATTGCTGTGCAGTATGCAAGGCGGAGATAGAAGAATAGGCTCAGTAGGGATAGTATGGAGATGATTGTGGCTGCTGGGGCTATGTCTTGTTTGGTTAGTTCTTGGATAATAAGTCATTTTGGGAGAAAGCCTGTAAGTGGGGGTAGGCCAGCTAGGGAGAGTAATGATAGGAGAAGGATGGCGCTTAGTGAGGGAGTTTTTGTCCATGCAGTTATTAGGGTGGATAGTTTTAGGACTTTTATTGTATTGAGAGCTAGGAATACGGTAGCGGTTATTATACTGTATAGGTAGAAGTTTAGTAGCGTGAGTTGGGGGTAGTAGATAAGGATAATGGCTATTCAGCCTAGGTGAGAGATTGAGGAGAAGGCTAGGATTTTACGGACTTGTGTTTGGTTGAGGCCCATTCATCCGCCTAGGGCTGCGGATAGAATGGCCATGAATGTTAGTAGTGTGGGGTTTAGTGATTGAGATGTTAGGAAGAATAGGGTAATTGGGGGGAATTTTATAATTGTAGATAGCAGGAGGCCTGTAGTAAGGGATGTACCTTGGAGGACTTCTGGGAATCAGAAGTGGAATGGGGCTAGTCCGAGTTTTATTGCGATGGCTGCGGTTAGGGTTAGGCACGCTACTGGGCTAGTTAGTTGGGTGATGTCTCATTGTCCTGTTTGTCATGCGTTGGTTATGCTTGAGAATAGGACTAGGGTGGAAGCGGCTGCCTGTACTAGAAAGTATTTGGTAGCTGCTTCGATGGCTCGGGGGTGGTGGGACTTAGAGATTAGGGGGAGAATCGCTAGTGTGTTGATTTCGAGGCCAGTTCAGGCTATGACCCAGTGGTTACTCGAGATTGTGATGGTTGTTCCCAAGAGTAGGCTAGTAAAGAAAACTAGTTTTGCTTGAGGGTTCATTAGTAGGGGAAGGGGTCGAACCATCATTTTCGGGGTATGGGCCCGATAGCTTGTTTAGCTGACCCTACTGAATGTAGGAAATAATATAAGGGGAGTATGGAGGATTTTGATTCCTTTTGTGCAGGTTCAATTCCTGTTTTCCTAATATGAGGAAATGAGAGGGTTGGTAAACCTCTGTATTCACTTTATCATAGTGACCCTTGTTGCTCAGGCACATTTCCTTTTGATGGTTTCTTAGGTAGGGAGGCAGGCCCGCGTAGCAGATTGGCAGGCTGGTGTGTCATAGACATAGGGCTAATGTAAGGGGAAGGAAGTTTTTTCATAGGAGGTGCATTAGCTGGTCGTATCGGAATCGTGGGTATGAAGCACGGACTCATAGGAAGCCTGCGGACAGTAGTAGAACTTTTGTAGCTAGTACAATAGGGAAAAGTTCTTGGGGCAGGTTAAATAGGCTGGGGTTAAAGAATAGGATGGCGGTGAGTGTGTTCATGAGTATAATGTTTGCGTATTCGGCTAGGAAAAATAGGGCGAAGGGGCCTGCCGCATACTCAACATTGAAACCTGATACTAGTTCTGACTCTCCTTCTGTTAGGTCGAATGGGGCGCGGTTTGTTTCGGCTAGTGTAGATACATACCACATTATTGCCAGGGGCCAGCAGGAGAAAATCAGGTATAGAGGTTCCTGAGTAATTGCTAGAGTACTTAGAGTGTAGCTGCCGCTGAGGATAATGATGGAGAGGAGGATGATGGCCAGGGTGACTTCATAGGAGATGGTTTGGGCTACTGCTCGTAATGCTCCGATTAAGGCATATTTTGAATTGGAGGCTCAGCCTGATCAGAGGATTGAGTACACTGCTAGGCTTGACATAGTCAGTAGGAATAGGAGTCCTAGGTTGAGGTCAGCGAGGGAGAATGGGAGGGGGAGGGGAGTTCAGATTGAGATTGCAAGTAGCAGTGCCAGGATAGGGGTGGCGACAAAGAGAACGGGTGAGGAAGTGGATGGGCGGATTGGTTCTTTAATAAACAATTTCACTCCGTCTGCTATTGGCTGAAGGAGGCCGAATGGTCCTACGACATTAGGGCCTTTTCGGCCTTGCATATAACTTAGGATTTTACGTTCTACTAGGGTTAGGAAGGCTACGGCTACCAAAATAGGCAGGGCATAGGAGAGGGCTATAATAAGGTTGATTAGGAGTGGGTAGTTGGTCATGGGCACGTAGGGTATGTTGTGCGGTAGCTAGGGAGAGGATTTGAACCTCTGGTTTAAAGGACTTAAGCCTTTTGCATTTGCCGAGCTCTGCCACGCTAGCTGGTCCTTTTCTAGGACGTGGTTGTGGTGAGATAGCCTTTTGTAATTAGTTGCATTCATTACTTAAGGCGAAGGCTTGCTTGTGGTATTGGCCTCACTTTTCCTATCCTTTCGTACTGGGAAGAGTTTATCATAGATAGAAACCGACCTGGATTGCTCCGGTCTGAACTCAGATCACGTAGGACTATTAATCGTTGAACAAACGAACCCTTAGTAGCTGCTGCACCACTAGGATGTCCTGATCCAACATCGAGGTCGTAAACCTCCTCGTCGATACGGACTCTCGAAGGAGATTGCGCTGTTATCCCTGGGGTAGCTTGGTCCATTGATCAATTGTATTGGGTCTGGGTACTATTAGTACGTAGAGGTGTTGCTCTTGGTTAGAGGTGTGGTCTAATTTTTGGAGGATTCGTTTTTCTCCAAGGTCGCCCCAACCGAAAAATGCAGGCCATTGGCGTGATGAATAAGTGAGCCCGGTTTGGGTTTGGATGTGTTTTAGCGTGGCTGCGATTTTGAAGTTCCACAGGGTCTTCTCGTCTTATGGGTTTATCCCTGCTTTTTCACAGGGAGATCAATTTCACTGATTGCCTGTAAGAGACAGTTAAGACCTCGTTTAGCCATTCATACAGGTCTCGATTTATGGGACAATTGATTGCGCTACCTTTGCACGGTTAGGATACCGCGGCCGTTGAACTGGGTCACCGGGCAGGCATCACCTTCAATACTTGTTTGGTGGTTTGCTGAAGGCTATGTTTTTGGTAAACAGTCGGGCCTTGACGTGCTTGCCTAGTTCCTTTTACAGGTTTTAATCTTTCTTAATGGACGCTCCTCTGTCGGGTTAACAAATTGTTTAATACTGGGCTTGTTGGATTGGTTGTATTATTGTAATTTGTTAATAATGTATGGATGTAAGTTTGCGTTGTAGAGGGAGGTACCCCAGTTACTCATTCTAGCATTAATTCTCCTATTTGAATATAGGTTAGCCTGTTAGTGGGGAGGGAGTCGCATTGTTTAGGTATTTTTGATATGGGGAGCTTTAACGCACTCTTCTTTGATGGCTGCTTGAGGGCCCACTATAATCCTATTAATGTCTTGCTTATCCGCTTGTGGAGAATGTGTTCTTTTTTAAAGGAGCTGTACCCCCTTTAAATAGCCCTTAATTCGCTTCATTAGGGTTCTGTAGGGTTCCTTAGAGAAGAATTAAGAGTGAACTAAGGTTCGTTTCACAGGCAACCAGCTATCACCCAGCTCGGTTGGCTTTTCACCTCTACTGACAAGTCATCCCACTCTTTTGCAACAGAGACGGGTTCGCTCAATGTAGCTGCTCGTAAGTAGCTCGCTTGGGTTTCGGGAAGGCAAACTTCAATTCATTTTGCTTGGTTTTTCTTGCTAGACCATGATACAAAAGGTACAAGGGTTGATCTTTGCTATTTTTGGCTTTTTTTGTTCATTATTATTTCATCTTTCCCTTACGGTACGTGATCTCTATCGCTCCAATGAATGTCTTTTCTATCACCTATACTGGGACTGTTAGATGTTTCAGTTGGGTGATGGGGAGTGGCTTTGTTATTTTGGGTCAATGTAAGTGGGCTAGAATTTGGCTTCAAGACGATCTGGGTTGAACAGGTATCTTTCAGGTGTAAGCTGAATGCTTTTGTCTAAGCTACGTCTTGATAGTCTAAGTGCACCTTCCGGTACACTTACCTTGTTACGACTTACCTCATCTTTGGCTAGATGGCTTATTAGTTATTGGTTAGGGCGCCTTTGAGGAGGGTGACGGGCGGTATGTACGTGCCCCAGGGCCGGCTTAAAGAGGGCTCTATTGTCCCACTTTACTGCTAAATCCGCCTTCTAGGGGTTATTTCATGTCCCTTTGCCGTGATGTTCTATGATAGAAAATGTAGCCCATTGCTACCATTCCATAGGCTATACCTCGACCTGTCTTTTTAGCGTGGTTGGGCTATTGTGCTCACTGTTGGGCCTTCATGGTGGGTGGGCTGGCGACGGCGGTATATAGGCTGTCTGGGCAAGGAATGGTCGGGTATATCGTGGATCATCGATTATAGAACAGGCTCCTCTAGGTGGGTTTGGGGCACCGCCAAGTCCTTAGAGTTTCAAGCGTTTGTGCTCGTAGTTCTCCGGCGGGTGCTCTAGTAGGATAAGCACCAAGATTTACGGCCAGGCATAGTGGGGTATCTAATCCCAGTTTGGGCCCTGGCTTTCGTGGGTTTCAATTGATCGTTAGTCTAAGATATTTTTTGGGGTAGTGGCTTTATTGGCGGCTTTAGCTTATGACAGCCCAGCCGCATTTTAATCTTAGTTACTTTGATAGCATGTGACCACCCTTTACGCCGTCTCATAAAAGTTAATTTGGGTTTCTTGTATGACCGCGGTGGCTGGCACAAGATTTACCAACCCTAAGTTGCTATGGCTAAGTCAAGTTTTCACTCATTGCTTAATACTAATTACTGCTGAGTACCCGTGGGGGTGTGGCGAGTGCAAGGCGTTTTGGGCTACTATTATGAAGGTGGTGAGCCTGATACCCGCTCCTGCTGACCTGGGGAGTGAGGTACTGAGGGCTTCTACACTGGAGCGCGGATACTTGCATGTATATACCTAGCAACAACTAACAGTAAGGTTAGGACTAAGTCTTTTGTCCTCGGGTGAATGTATCAGCCATCTTGACATCTTCAGTGTCATGCTTTAGTTAAGCTACGAAGAC